TTTTTTTTTTTTATTTATAATAAAAAAAATTAAAAACGGTTTTAAATTAAATTAAATATAAATAATTATATAAATATTTATATATATATATATAAATATTTAATATATATATATATTATTTATAATTCAATAACTTATTGAAAAAATTAATATTAATTATATTAATTCTTTTTTAATTTTTAAGAATTATTTTTGTTTATTTTCCAAATATGTATTTAATATGAATATTATGAAAGAAAAAAAAGAGAAATTATTTAAAATTTAATAATTTATATTAAACATTTCATATAATAATTATATAAATATATATATATATATATAAATATTTAATATATATATATTATTTATAATTCAATAACTTAGGGAAAAAATTAATATTAATTATATTAATTCTTTTTTAATTTTAAAGAATTATTTGTGTTTATTTTCCAAATGTGTTTTTAATATGAATATTAGGAAAGAAAAAAAAGAGAAATTTTTTAAAATTTAATAATTTATATTAAACTTTTCATATAATATTTATATAAATATATATATATATATATAAATTTTTAATATATATATTTTTTTTTTAATTCAATAAATTATTGAAAAAATTAATATTAATTATATTAATTTTTTTTTAATTTTTAAGAATTTTTTTTGTTTAATTTCCCAATATGTTTTTTATTTGAATTTTTTGAAAGAAAAAAAAAGAGAAATTATTTAAATTTAATAATTTATATTAAACATTTCATATAATAATTATATATAAATATATTAAAAATATTAAAATTTTAATATAAAAAAAAAAAAAAAAAAATCTATGTGAAAATTGGTTTCTATAAAATAAAAATTTTTATAGTTTGAAAAATTTATTTAAAGTTTATTTTACATATAAATTTTAGTGTTAATTTTAAATTTATTTTAATAATAATTTATTAGTTAATGTAGTAATTAATATTAAATATTTAAGAAATTAAGATTTAGTAATATTTAAATTAATAACTAATTTTGTGCCAGCAGTTGCGGTTAAACAAAAATTAAATTAAATTTTATTAGTGAATTAATATATATATAATTTAATTAATTTAAATTTTAAATTATTAGGTGAAATTTTAATTTATTATAAAATTAAATTACATTTATGATTTAATAAATTTTATTAAAAACTAGGATTAGATACCCTATTATTAAAATTTTAAATTTAAATACTAAAATAGTAGATAATTATTTATTGAAACTTAAATAATTTGGCGGTATTTTAGTTCATTTAGAGGAATCTGTTTAATAATTGATAATCCACGAATAAATTTACTTAATTTACAATTTTGTATATCGTTGTTAAAAAAATATTTTTTAATAATAATAATATTTTAAAATTTAAAAATAAAATTAAATCAGATCAAGATGCAGATCATAATTAAGAATATAATGGATTACAATAAATTTATTTAGATGAATATTATTTTGAAATAAAAAATTGAAAGTGGATTTAAATGTAATTTTATTTAATTAAATAAAATGATTAAAAATTGAAATATGTACATATTGCCCGTCACTTTCATATAATTAAATTGAAATAAGTCGTAACAAAGTAGAGGTACTGGAAAGTGTTTCTAGAAAGAACAAATTAGAGCTTGAAATAAGTATTTCATTTACATTGAAAAGATATTAAAATTTAATTAATTTGAAGGGGGAAAATTAATAAAAAAAAATAAAAAAAAAATTTTTAAATTATAAATTGATTATTTTAATTGGGGGGTTAAAGTATATTGATAGAAAAAATTTGAAATTTTATAGAAAATTAGTATTGTGAAAGAATTTTGAAATAGGAATGAAAAATAATTTAATTAAAAGTAATTTTAATTTAGTGTATCTTGTGTATCAGAGTTTATTAAAAAATATTTTTTGATAAAAAAAATTCTCGAATTTAAAAGAGTTAATTAATTATAAAATTTATTGTAGCATAAATATTTTAAATAATTAATTTGAAATGAAATGTTAATCGTTTTTAAATATATCTAGTTTTTTTAGAAAAAAATTTAATTTTGAATTAATTTAATTAATTTAATTACTTAAATAATTATTTAATTAATTAATTTTATATTTTAAGGGATAAGCTTTAAATTAAATAAATATAATTAAAATAATTTAAATTTGAAAATTATATAATTTATATTGTTAAAAAATTATAATTTATTATAAATAATTTCATTTAAAATAAAATTTAAAATAAAAATTTATTGTTTTTATAAATAAAATAATTTAAAATAATAAATAATTAGTTATAATGATAAAATTAGTATATATATATATATATAATAGTTTATTATATTATATATTAAAATAAAATTAATAATATAATTTAAATATTTTAAAGGAATTCGGCAAAATTATATATTCACTTGTTTATCAAAAACATGTCTTTTTGAAAATAATATAAAGTTTAATTTGCCCACTGATTTAAAATTAAAGGGCTGCAGTATATTGACTGTACAAAGGTAGCATAATCAATAGTCATTTAATTGATGACTTGTATGAAAGATTGGATGAAATATAAACTGTTTTTGAAATAATTTATAGAATTTAATTTTTTAATTAAAAAGTTAAAATGATTTAAAAAGACGAGAAGACCCTATAGAGTTTTATAAAAATTTTTATTAGAATTGTTTATAAAAAAAATTAATTTATATAATTATTTTTATTTTATTGGGGTGATAGAAAAATAAAAATAACTTTTTTTAAATTGTAACATTAATAAGTGAAATAATGATCCAATTTTATTGATTAAAAGAAAAAATTACCTTAGGGATAACAGCGTAATTTTTTTTTTTAGTTCAAATAAGAAAAAGAGTTTGCGACCTCGATGTTGGATTAAGATAAAATTTAAATGCAGAAGTTTAAAATTTTTGATCTGTTCGATCATTAAAATCTTACATGATCTGAGTTCAAACCGGTGTAAGCCAGGTTGGTTTCTATCTTTTAAAATAAAAAAATATTTTAGTACGAAAGGATTAAATATTTAAATTAAATTTATAATTGGATGAATATTATTAAATTAACATATATATATATATATATAAATGACTTTTATTTTTATTGCTATTTTGGCAGAAAAATGTAATGATTTTAGAAGTCATAAATATATAGTTAATTATATAGATAGTAATTTTAATATTAGATATATATATAATTTTTATTGGTTTATTAATTTTAATTTTAGGGGTATTAATTGGAGTAGCTTTTTTAACTTTGTTAGAACGTAAAGTTTTAGGTTATATTCAAATTCGTAAAGGACCTAATAAATTAGGAATTTTAGGAATTTTACAACCTTTTTCCGATGCTATTAAGTTATTTACTAAAGAACAAATTTATCCTAGTTTTTCTAATTATATTATTTATTATTTTTCTCCGGTTATAGGATTTATATTGTCTTTAATAATTTGAATAGTTATTCCTTATTATTTTAATTTGGTAAGTTTTAATTTAGGTGTTTTATTTATTTTATGTATTATAAGAATAGGGGTTTATACAATTATATTAGCTGGATGATCTTCTAATTCAAATTATTCATTATTAGGAAGATTGCGTTGTGTTGCTCAAACTATTTCTTATGAAGTTAGATTATCTATAATTTTAATATCAAGAATTATTTTAATTATAGAATATAATTTAATTAATTATTATTATTATCAAATTAATATTTGATTTATATTTTTAATATTACCTTTAAGATTATGTTGAATTAGTTCTATAATAGCAGAAACTAATCGAACTCCATTTGATTTTGCGGAGGGGGAAAGAGAGTTAGTTTCAGGATTTAATGTAGAGTATAGAAGAGGTGGTTTTGCTTTAATTTTTTTAGCTGAATATTCAAGAATTTTATTTATAAGAATATTATTTGTTATAATTTATATGGGTGGTTTTAATTTAATATTAAGTTTTTATTTGAAATTAACTTTTATTTCTTTTTTATTTATTTGAGTTCGAGGTACTTTACCTCGGTATCGTTATGATAAATTAATATATTTGGCTTGAAAAAGATATTTACCAATTTCATTGAATTTTTTATTATTTTTTTTAGGTTTAAAAATTTTTTTAATATAAATATTGATTTATTTTTAGTATAAATTAATAGAATTAATTATTCTTTCTTAAGTTTTCAAAACAAATGCTTTTACAAGCTCATTAATTTATTTTAAGTTAGTTAAAAATTAATTTATCTCAGAATTTACTAATTAACGGATTAATAATAAAATAAGAAAAATAACAAATTGTTAATATTTGTCCTGTAATAATATAAGGATCTTCAACTGGTCGAGCTCCAATTCATGTAAGTAGAATAATTATAGTGATTAAAGATCAAAATAAAATTTGGTTAATAGGGTAGAATTGAATTCCTTGAATTTTTTTATTAAAAGTAAATGGTAGGATAATTAAAATTAAGATAGATATAATTAAAGCAATTACTCCTCCTAATTTATTAGGGATTGATCGTAGAATTGCATAGGCAAATAAAAAATATCATTCTGGTTGAATATGTACTGGAGTAACTAAAGGATTAGCGGGGATAAAATTATCAGGATCTCCTAATAAATAAGGATTAGTTAATGTTAACATAATTAATAAAAATAATAAAATAATAGCTCCTAATAAGTCTTTAAAGGTGAAAAATGGATGGAAAGGAATTTTATCATAATTTCTGTTTAATCCTAATGGATTATTAGAACCTGTTTGATGTAAAAATAGTAAATGAATTATTGTTATTATTATAATTACAAAAGGAAGAAGAAAGTGAAATGTATAAAAACGAGTAAGAGTAGCATTATCTACTGCAAAACCTCCTCAAATTCAATTTACTAATATAGTACCTAAATAAGGGATAGCTGATAATAAATTAGTAATTACAGTTGCTCCTCAAAAAGATATTTGACCTCAAGGTAATACATATCCTATAAAAGCTGTTGCTATTAATAAAAATAAGATTATTACCCCAATTATTCATGTTTGTTTAAGGTTAAATGATTCATAATAAATTCCTCGTCCAATATGTAAATAAATGCAAATAAAAAAAAATGAGGCTCCATTTGCATGAAGAGTTCGGATTAGTCATCCATAATTAACATTTCGGCAAATATAATTCACTCTATAAAATGCTATTTCAATATTAGCTGTATAATATATAGTTAAAAATAATCCTGTTAAAATTTGAATAATTAAACATAATGCTAATAATGATCCAAAATTTCATCAATAAGAAATATTAGAAGGTGATGGTAAATCGATAAGAGATCCATTAATGATTTTTAAAATAGGGTTTTTTTTTCGTATTAATTTGAAATTTGTCATTTATTTTTTTTTATGTAATATTAAATCGTAAAGGTCCATAAAAAATATTAGTAATTTTTACTACAGCAATTAATGTAATAAATAAGTAAATAATTAAAATTAATATAATTATAAAAGTTTGATTATTGTAAAGTTTATTGAGTACAATTTTATTATCATTATTAAAAAAAAATATATTTATTAAAAAAAAATTATTTATATCAAAGTTAAAAAAAAAGTTTATTCAATAAAAATTTTTTTTTTTAAATAAAATTAACAACAATAATAATAATAATCTAAAAAAAAATAATACTTTTCTGTTAAATGAAGGTTTGAATAATTCTTTTGAAGCAATTCTAAATACATAAATAAATAATACTAAAAGCCCCCCTAAAAAGGTTAAAAATAAAATATAAAAAAATCAATAAGTTTTAATTAATATTCCTGATAATAATGAAATTAAAATTGTTTGAAATAAAATTATTAATCCTATAAATAAGGGGTTATTTAAAAATAATATAAATAAGGAAATTGATAAAATTATAAAAAATATTAATAATTTTGTTATGTCAAAACAAAAAATAGTTTAATTAAAATAATAATTTTGGAAATTATTGATAAAGAAATTCTTTTTCTTTGAAGTTTTTAAAGTAAATTACTTAATTTTGATTTACCAGACCCATGTTTTTGTTAAACTATAAAAACTATTAATGATAATTTTTGTGATGAGATTTATTTTTATTTTTATATTTATGATTGGTAATTTAATTTTTGTTTTAAAACCTAAACCTTTATTAATTGTTCTTTTAAGATTAGAATTTATTGTTTTAAGAATTTTTTTTTTTTTGTTAATTTTTTTAAGATTTATTGAATATGAATTATATATATTAATAGTTTTTTTAGTTTTTTCAGTTTGTGAAGGAGCTTTAGGTTTATCAATTTTAGTATCTATAATTCGAACTCATGGGAATGATTACTTTCAAGGTTTTAATTTATTATAAAATTAAGAAATAAATGATAAAATTTTTAATAATAATAATATTTTTATTTCCAATTTGTTTTATAAAAAAAATATTTTGAATGGTTCAAATAATATTATTTTTTATAATATTTATGTATATAAATCTTACAATAAAATTAAATTTATTTTGTAATTTAAGTTATATAATATCTTGTGATATTATATCTTATGGTTTGATTTTATTAAGAATTTGAATTTCTATTTTAATAATTATAGCAAGAGAAAATTTATATAAAAGAAATTTTTATGTTAATTTTTTTTTATTTAATTTAATTTTTTTATTGGTTATATTATATCTTACTTTTAGAGTTATAAATATATTTATATTTTATTTATTTTTTGAGGGAAGATTAATTCCTACTTTAATATTGATTATTGGTTGGGGGTATCAACCTGAACGAATTAAAGCTGGCATATATTTATTATTTTATACTTTATTTGTTTCTTTACCTATGTTAATGGGAATTTTTTATATTTTTAATGAAATAAATAGAATAATAATTTATTTTTTAAAATTTTGTAATATAAATATATATTTATTATATTTTTCAATAATTATGGCTTTTTTGGTTAAAATACCAATATATTTTGTTCATTTATGATTACCAAAGGCTCATGTAGAAGCTCCTGTTTCTGGATCAATAATTTTAGCTGGTATTATACTAAAATTAGGGGGTTATGGGTTAATACGATTATTAATTTTTTTACAGCAAATTAATTTGAAGTTAAATTATTTAAGAATTGTTGTAAGATTAATTGGAGGATTTTATATTAGTTTAAAATGTTTTTGTCAAGTAGATATTAAATCTATAATTGCTTATTCTTCAGTTGCTCACATAAGAATTGTTATTAGAGGTATTATAACTATAAATTATTGGGGATTTTTAGGTTCATATATTATAATAATCGGTCATGGTTTATGTTCTTCTGGAATATTTTGTTTAGCTAATATTAGATATGAACGTTTACATAGTCGTAGATTATATATTAATAAGGGTATAATAAATTTTATACCTTCTATAAGATTGTGGTGATTTTTATTAATATCTTCTAATATAGCTGCTCCTCCAAGATTAAATTTAATAGGTGAAATTAGATTAATTAATAGATTAATTAGATGATCTTGAATTTCTATAATTATATTAATACTAATTTCTTTTTTTAGAGCTGGTTATAGATTATATTTATATTCATATATTCAACATGGTAAATATTATTCAGGGGTTTATAGATATTATACTGGAGTTTCTCGTGAGTATTTAATATTAATATTACATTGATTACCTTTAAATATTTTAATTATAAAAATTGATTATATGATAATTTGATTTTATTTAAATAATTTAATGAAAATATTGATTTGTGGTATCAAAAATATGAATAAATTTCATTTTAAATTATAAATCAAATAAAATATTCAATTTGTTTTGTTTCTTTTTTTTTTTTATTTATATTAAGAATATTAAATTTTTTTTTTATAATATATTTTTTTATAAATGATTTAATTATTTTTTTAGAGTGAGAAATTATTTCTTTTAATTCAGTTAATATTATTTTATCAATTTTATTAGATTGAATATCATTATTGTTTATAATATTTGTTTTTTTAATTTCTTCTGTAGTAATTTATTATAGAAAAAGTTATATAAAATCGGAAATAAATTTAAGACGTTTTATTATTTTAGTTTTATTATTTGTAACTTCAATAATATTATTAATTATTAGACCAAATATTATTAGAATTTTATTAGGTTGAGATGGATTAGGTTTAGTATCTTATTTATTAGTTATTTATTATCAAAATTTAAAATCTTATAATGCGGGAATATTAACAGCTTTATCAAATCGAGTTGGTGATGTTTTTATTTTAATAGTTATTTCTTGAATATTAAATTATGGGAGATGAAATTATATTTTTTATTTAGAATTTATAAATAATGATTGAGAAATAAATATAATTAGAATAATAATTATTATAGCTGCAATAACTAAAAGAGCTCAAATTCCTTTTAGTTCTTGATTACCAGCGGCCATAGCTGCTCCTACTCCTGTTTCAGCTTTAGTTCATTCTTCAACTCTAGTTACTGCTGGAGTTTATTTATTAATTCGATTTAATATACTTTTAATTGATACATTTTTTTTAAAAATTTTATTATTATTATCGGGATTAACAATATTAATAGCTGGGATTAGTGCTAATTATGAATTTGATTTAAAAAAAATTATTGCTTTATCTACTTTAAGACAATTGGGTTTAATAATAAGAATTTTAAGTATAGGTTTATCAGATTTAGCTTTTTTTCATTTATTAACTCATGCTATATTTAAGGCTTTATTATTTATATGTGCTGGAGTAATTATTCATATAATAAGAGATATACAAGATATTCGATTTATAGGAGGGATTAGAATATATATCCCTTTAACTTCATTATGTATGAATATTTCAAATATGGCATTATGTGGAATTCCATTTTTAGCTGGATTTTATTCAAAAGATTTAATTTTAGAATTAGTTAGATTTAGAAATTTAAATTTAATAGTTTTTTTTTTATATTATATTTCAACTGGATTAACAATGTTTTATACAATTCGTTTAATTATATATTTAATGGTAAATGATTATAATTTAATAAGAGTTTATAATTTATATGATGAAGATTATATTATATTAAAAAGAATGTTTGTTTTATTATTTATAAGAATTGTAAGAGGAAGAATATTAAGATGAATAATTTTTTCTTATCCTTATATAATTTATTTACCTTGAAATTTAAAAATAATAGTAATTTATGTAAGATTATTAGGTGGAATTTTCGGTTATATGGTTAGAATAATAGAGATTTATTCTGTTAATAAGTTTTTAATAATTTATAATTTAAGAAATTTTTTATGTGTGATGTGATTTATACCAAATTTATCTACTTATAGATTAAATTATACTTTTCTTAATTTCGGTCAAAATTTAAGAAAAATTATTGATATAGGTTGAAATGAATTGTATAGAGGGTGAGGTATAATAATAATTATAAAAAAGTATTCTATTTTTTATAATTTTTTTCAAATGAATAATTTAAAAATTTATTTATTTAGATTTGTTTTATGAATAATAATTTCATTATTTATATTGTTATTATTTTAATTATAATTTAAATAGCTTATATAGAGTATAATATTGAAGATATTAGGGAGATAAATTTATCTTTAAATATTTATAAAAAAATTTTTTTATTTTACAATGAAAATGTAAAGTTTTTAATATTTAAACTATATAAATAGAATAGAAATATTAATGGAATTTAACCACTAAAAAGTAAGCTAGCAGCTTAATTTTATTCTTTATATTTCTAATTTAATTGGAATTCTTATTCAATTTTATCATCAACAGTGATATACCTCTTTTTGGTTTCAATTAATTATTAATAAATAAGGAGTTATATTAAACTCTTTCTTTTAAGTCGAAATTAAATGCATAAATTGCTTCTTATTTGTAAATATTATTTAAATAAAATGGATAATATTATTAAATTAAGATAAATTGAATAATTCAATATATTTTGAATGCAAATCAAATGTTTTAATATTTAAACTATAATCCTAAAAATTTAAGTTTTAATTTGTTCAATTTAATATGTTTTGATTTCATTCATGATAAAGTCCAATAATTAGAATTAAAATAAAAAAAAATTTAATTTTTGTTCATATTAAAAAATTTACTGTTTTAAATAAAGGAATAATAGGAAAAATTAGTGCGATTTTTCCATCAAAAATTAAAAAAATAACTGTAATGAGAAAAAAATGTAATGAAAAAGGAATTGGAGCAGAAGATTTTGGGTCAAATCCCCATTCAAAGGGGGAAGATTTTTCCCGATCAGAAAATGATTTTTTAGATAAAATAAAAGATAAGAATATAAAAATATTTGAAATTATTAAAATTAAAAAAAAAATATTTATTATTAAAATAATTATTTATATTAAAATTTTTAAACTTTTTGATTGGAAGTCAAATATACTAAATATATTATATAAATAATTAATTTCCTCATCAATAAATAGAAATAAAAAGGAATAATCAAACTACGTCTACAAAATGTCAATATCATGCAGCTGCTTCAAATCCAAAATGATGGTTTTTAGAAAAATGGTTATTTAGATGACGGATTAAACAGATTATTAAAAATAAAGTCCCAATAATAACATGTAATCCATGAAAACCTGTTGCTATAAAAAAAGTTGATCCATAAATTCTATCCGCAATAGAAAAAGGTGCTTCAAAATATTCATAAGCTTGAAGAATAGTGAAGTAAATTCCTAATATAATAGTAATAAATAATCCTTGAGTAGTTTGAGAATTATTATTTCTTATTATAGCATGATGAGCTCAAGTTACAGAAAGTCCTGAACTAATTAAAATAATAGTATTTAAAAGAGGAATTTGAAATGGATTAAATGGAATAATTCCTATTGGTGGTCATATTGATCCGATTTCAATGTTAGGAGATAATCTTCTATGAAAGAAAGCTCAAAAAAAAGATAAAAAGAAAAAAATTTCAGAGATAATAAATAAAATTATACCTCAACGTAATCCTTTAGTCACTAATATAGTATGTTTACCTTGAAAAGTTCCTTCTCGACAAATATCTCGTCATCATTGATATATTGTTAAAATTACAATAATATATCCTAGAATTAATAAGTTTATATTAAAATTATGAAATCATTTAACTATTCCTGTTACTAAAGTTATAACTCCAATAGCTCCAGTTAAAGGTCAAGGTCTAAAATCTACTAAATGAAAAGGATGATTATGTGTTATTTTCATTAATTAACTTCTCTAGAATATAAAGTTCTTAAAATTGCAATAACGTAAGATTGAATAACAGCTACTGCTGATTCTAAAATTAATAATAAAATTTGAATTAAAATTAATATTAAAATTAAATAATAATTTAAGTTTGATCTTGTTCCTCTTAAAAGGGTTATTAATAAATGACCAGCAATTATATTAGCTGTTAAACGAACAGCTAATGTTCCTGGTCGAATAATATTTCTAATTGTTTCAATTAATACTATAAAAGGTATTAAAATTGAAGGTGTTCCCTGAGGGATTATATGAATAAATATATGTTGAGAATTATTAATTCATCCATAAATTATAAATCTTAATCATAAAGGTAAAGAAATTGACAGTGAAAGAGTTAAATGACTAGTTCTAGTAAAAATATAAGGAAATAGTCCTAGGAAATTATTAAATAAGATAAATGTAAACATTGAAATAAAAATAAAAGTTGATCCTTGAAAATAGTTATTTTTTAATAAGGTTTTAAATTCATTGTGAAGTTTAGATAAAATAAAATTTCATAAAAAATAATGACGATTAGGAATTAATCAAAATGAATAAGGAATAAATAAAATTCCTAAAATTGTTCTTAATCAATTTAATGAAAGATTGAATAAATTTGTTGAAGGATCAAAAATTGAAAATAAATTACTTATCATTTTCAAGTTAAATTTTTATTTTTTAAGTTTAATTTATTATTTATTTTTGGTGAATTAATATTATAAATGTAATAATTTATAATATTAAAAATTAAATAAATTAATAAAAAAAAAAAAAAAGATATTAATCAATTAATAGGTATTATTTGAGGGATAAAAGAATATTACTTATGTAATAATTTAAATTTGACATATTTATGTTATAAAATTTAACTAATTCTTTTTTCATTAGAAGTAATTGCTAATTTACTATTAAATGGTTTAAGAGACCAGTACTTGCTTTCAGTCATCTAATGATGAATAATTATTAATTCAATTAATAAAGTTTTTAATTGAAATTCTTTCTACTACAATAGGTATAAAACTATGATTAGCTCCACAAATTTCTGAACATTGACCATAAAAAATTCCAGGTCGGTTAATAAAAAAATTGGTTTGATTTAATCGACCTGGATTAGCATCAACTTTTACTCCTAATGAAGGTACTGTTCAAGAATGAATTACATCAGTAGCAGTAACTATAATACGAATTTGATTATTTATAGGGAGAATAATACGATTATCAACATCTAATAAACGAAAATTAAATGGTTGTAAATCATTAGAAGGAATTATATAAGAATCAAATTCAATATTATGAAAATCTGAATATTCATAACTTCAATATCATTGATGACCAATAGATTTTAAAGTAATTAAAGGATTATTTAATTCATCTAATAAGTATAATAATCGAAGAGAAGGTAATGCAATAAAAATTAAAGTAATTGCTGGTAAGATAGTTCAAATTAATTCAATTATTTGACCTTCTAGTAAAAATCGATTAATATATTTATTGAAAAATAAACTTATTATTAAATAACCTACTAAAATTGTGATTATAATAAGAATAATTAAAGTATGATCATGAAAAAAGATAATTTGTTCTATTAAAGGAGATGCCCCATTTTGAAGATTAAAATTAGATCAAGTAGCCATTTCTAAAAAAAGGATAAATCCTTTATAAATGGGGTTTAAATCCATTACATATAATCTGCCATATTAGAAATTACTTAAAATAGGGAGTTCATTATATGAATGTTCAGCAGGTGGAAGGTTTTGATATCATTCAATAGAAGAAGATAAATTTAAAGGAAATAATACAATTCGTTGATTAATTATAGATTCTCAAATAATAATTAATATAAATATAACAGCTAATAATGAGATATATGATCCTAATGAAGAAATAATATTTCATGAAATATAAGAATCAGGATAATCTGAATATCGTCGAGGTATACCGGCTAATCCTAAAAAATGTTGGGGAAAAAAAGTTAAATTAACTCCAATAAATATAATAAAAAATTGAATTTTTAATAAAAATGGATTTAATGATAGTCCAGTAAATAAAGGATATCAATGAATAAATCCTCCTAAAATAGCAAATACTGCTCCCATAGATAAAACATAATGAAAATGAGCTACAACATAATATGTATCATGAAGGGTAATATCAATAGAAGAATTTGATAAAATTACTCCTGTTAATCCACCAACTGTGAATAAAAATACAAATCCTAAACTTCATAAAATTGATGGTGAATAATTAATTTGTGTTCCATGGAATGTAGCTAGTCAACTAAAAATTTTAATTCCTGTAGGTACGGCAATAATTATAGTTGCTGAAGTAAAATAAGCTCGTGTATCAATATCTATACCTACTGTAAATATATGGTGAGCTCATACAATAAATCCTAAAAGACCAATAGCTAATATAGCATAAATTATTCCTAAACATCCAAATGTTTCTTTTTTTCCTCTTTCTTGAGAAATAATATGTGAGATTATTCCAAATCCCGGTAAAATTAAAATATAAACTTCAGGATGTCCAAAAAATCAAAATAAATGTTGATATAAAATTGGATCTCCTCCTCCAGCTGGATCAAAAAAAGATGTATTAAGGTTTCGATCTGTTAATAATATTGTAATAGCTCCAGCTAAAACAGGTAATGATAGAAGTAATAAAAAAGCTGTGATACCTACAGCTCAAATAAATAAAGGTATTTGATCAAATGATAAATTATTTAATCGTATATTAATAATTGTAGTAATAAAATTAATTGCACCTAAGATTGATGAAATTCCTGCTAAATGTAAAGAGAAAATAGCTAAATCAACAGATCTTCCTCTATGAGCAATATTAGATGATAGTGGGGGGTACACTGTTCATCCAGTTCCTGCTCCATTTTCTACAATTCTTCTCGAAATAAGAAGAGTGATAGAAGGGGGTAGGAGTCAGAAACTTATATTATTTATTCGAGGAAAAGCTATATCAGGTGCTCCTAATATTAAAGGAATTAATCAATTTCCAAATCCTCCAATTATAATAGGTATAACTATAAAAAAAATTATAATAAAAGCATGAGCTGTAACGATAGTGTTATAAATTTGATCATCTCCAATTAAAGAACCTGGATTTCCTAATTCTGCTCGAATTAATAAACTTAATGAGGTTCCTACTATTCCTGCTCAAATTCCAAAAATAAAATATAAAGTTCCAATATCTTTATGATTTGTTGAATAAAGTCATTTTCGCTAAAAATAAAATGGCTGAGCTATAAGCGATAAATTGTAAATTTATTAACGAGAAATTCTCTTTTATTGGCCTTATATTCATATAATGATATAAAATTGCAAATTTTAAGGAGTAAAATATTACTAAGGCCTAAAGAATTTTCTTTATAAATAATTTTGAAGATTATTAGTTTAATTTAACTTAAAACCTTAAAATTATTTTTATTTTTAAAGAAAAAAAAAAGTTCTAAAAATTATTCCTGTTAACGAAAAAAAAAAAAAAATATTTAATAAAGAAAATTTATTATTTTTAATAAATATTTTAAATCATTTATTTTTAAAATAATTAAATATAAATGTTGAATAAATAATACGAATATAAAAAAATAATAAAATTAATCTTATTATAATTATAATAAAAATTAATATATATATATTATTTATTATTAAAAAATTAATAATAATTCATTTTGGAAAAAATCCAATAAAGGGGGGTAATCCTCCTAATGATATAAAATTAATTATTAAATTAATTTTAATTAAGGAATTTATATTATTAATATATAATTGATTAATATAAAATATATTAAATATATTAAATATAAAACATATGATTCTAATTATAAATGAATATAAAATTAAATAAAATAATCATAAATTTTCTCTAATTATAATAGCTGATAATATTCATCCTAAATTATTAATAGAAGAAAAAGCTATTAATTTTCGTAAAGAAGTTTGATTTAAACCTCCTAAAGCTCCAATAATAACATTAAATATAATAATGATAATAATAAAATTTTTATTAAAATAATATGAAAGAATAATCATAGGGGTAATTTTTTGTCAAGTTATTAAAATAAAATTATTAAATCAAGATAATCCTTCTACAATATTGGGAAATCAAAAATGGAATGGGGTAGATCCTATTTTTATTAATATTGATGAATTAATTATAATTGATAAGAATAAATTTTTTTCAAAATTTTTTATTAAAAATATTTTTATTAAAATTGAAAATAAAAAATTAATAGAAGCAATAGATTGTGTAAGAAAATATTTTAAAGATGCTTTTCTAGCTAGTAAGTTATTGGAGTTAGAAATTAGGGGGATAAATTTTAATAGATTAATTTTTATTCCAATTCAACATCCAATCCAAGAATTAGAAGAAATTGAAATTAAAGTTTTAAAAATTAAAATAAAAAAAAAAAATATTTTTGAGGAATTTAAAAAATTAAAAATTTAAAATAAAAAAAATTAAATTGAATTAAAAATTCAATATTATAATTAAATTATATTTTAGTGTAAGAAGCACAATAGTTTTTGATACTGTTAGATATAGTTTAATTCTATAAAATATAAATAATAAAGGTAATAATAATTTACTTAATTTATCCTATCAGAATAATCCTTTAATCAGGCACTTTATTTTAAAAAAAAGGATAATCCTTTATAGTTGGGGTATGAACCCAAAAGCTTATCTTAGCTTATTTTTAA